ACAGGTATTGTCGTGATCGGTTTAGTTGGTATTTTCTTTTATGGTTCATATTCCGGATTGGGATCATCCCTGTAATAATAGGATGAATTAAGTTTTCGAAATGAAAGCATAAGAACTCAACGGGGATCCACTCTTTCTTTGATGAATTCGAGGGGGTCCCGTTGAGTTCTTCCTAATCAGAATCTTTTTGTAAGGGATTCAATAGATAACTTTTTGGTATGTTTCAAAAAACTCCATTTTTTTAGAATGTTTTTGAAAAATGAACTTCATTAATTCGTTCAAAACATTTTTTTATTTTGGATAATATCTGTCGATACTTTTGCTTTAAAGTTGAACGAAAAGTAAAAGAAAGAAGAAATCACTTGATTTAATTCTTCTGGGTGGCGCAATAATATTGTATTCTACGAATTTTATTTTGCAAGAATTATTAATTATAGAATATATTTTCTAGCGGTCAAATATTCTGTAGAACCGAACCTTTTTGATACTATAATACTATACTAAGGGAATCTTACTCTAAATAGATTTTATTCTGTAATAATATAGAATTATGATTTAATTATTTTTTTTTAAGTTAATTAAGGAAGTTTATTTAGTGAATTAAATTCGCGCTCTTTTTTGTTTGTCCATTATTTCACTACGTATCTATTTCGATATAAACAATAAACAATAAGAAATGGGACTCTAGGAAAAGACAAATTATCCATCCTAGAATCCTGTTTTCCCTATTTCTACTTTAACTTAATATAAGATTCTCTGCCTATTTTTTTTTTTAGGTTTAGTATCGAGTGGAATTTAATTCTATTACAATAGAAAAGGATTAATATATTTCTATTCTAGCGCATTGAAATGTGAAAACAGCGACATAATCATATGTTCGAATTAATTGTAGAGTTGAAAAAAAAAGACAAGAACCAAAGTAAAATACTCTTCTTCACAATATACATACTATGACTGACTAGTTCTACGGTACAAGGAATTCTTTAAATAGAGGAGAAAAAAACTAGAAAAACCAAAAGGTCTTTCCATAATTTATCAACAAAAATTTAGTTCTTTATTACCAGCTTAATAGGTTGATAAATCCACATACCTAAAAATTCATTTCGGACAATTGAACCTTTTCAAATTGTTTCTTTTTAAGAACCAAAAAGATTTGTGCCAAAATAATAGATGCCAAGAAGAACAACAGACCTTGTACACGTAACGGATCTTGAAGCACTATTTCTGCATCCCCCTGACCAAATCCACCCACATTAGGATTACTCGTTAATGGTTGATCAAGTTTGATAGATTCACCCTCTGAAACAAGAAGTTCTGGTCCTGGCGGTATAATATCAATCACTTCACGTCCATCCGATGCATCCACTATCGTTATTTCGTATCCACCTTTTTCTTTTCGTATAATTTTATTTACTATACCTGTTGCTGTAGCATTATAAACATTATTATTACTCTTGCTCCCGTCGGGATAAATCTGACCCCTTCCCCTATTCCCGCCTACGTATATAGGATATTTTAAGAAGTGAACATCTCTCTTAGTAGCGGGATCTGGAGAAAGAATAGGAAAGGTAATTTCACTATATTTCTTCCCAGGAACGGGGCCTACCACAAGAATATTTTTTTTTGTGGGACGATAGCTTTGAAAAGACAAATTACCTATTTTTTCTTTAATCTCGGGCGAAATACGATCAGGAGGGGCCAATTCAAAACCCTCTGGTAAAATAAGAACAGCACCTACATTCAAAGCCCCTTTTTTACCATTAGCAAGAACTTGTTTAACTTGCATATCATAAGGAATTCGAACAACTGCTTCAAATACAGTATCGGGAAGTACCGCTTGTGGAACCTCAATATCTACAGGCTTATTAGCTAAATGGCAATTAGCACATACAATCCGCCCGGTAGCTTCTCTCGGATTTTCATAACCCTGTTGAGCAAAAATGGGGTATGCATTTGAAATGGGTGCTCGAGTTATTATATATATCATGAGCAATACGGAAATGGATCGGGTAATCTCTTCCTTTATCCAAGAAAAAGCATTTCTAGTTTGCATGGTCCAATCATTCATCCTGAAAATTTCTACAATAAGATTAGGTAGGTTACTGGCATAGTTCCCTATCCATTATTCTGCTATTTACTCAAATGATTTTCCTAGAATATAGGAAGAATACGAGTAGAACGAAAAAGAATAAGTCAATTTTTTAATGTTTAGCTTTTAGACTTTTAGATACAAAAAAACAAATTTTATAATTGGATCAGTGGATCGTTTTTTCAGTCATTCATTGAATGATAAATCACTACAAGTGACGGAGATACACGATTTAAATAACGGAAAATCCAGTATTTTAAAATTGTATCTAAAATGACTGGAAAAGTGGAAACAAGACCAGATATAATTTGATCATTCTGAGTAAATCCAAAATCTTTATAGACAGACCCAATCATTAGTTCCCAACCATGAGTTGAATGGAATCCTATACATAAATCAGTTAATAAAAGGATCGAAAAAGCTTTTATTGTATCACTTAAGTTATATAGAAATTCTTGAACCCAAGAGTTAAGAATAATGAGTTCTTGATTACCCCTAATAGAATAACTACTTAGAATAAGGAAACATATTATATTTGTACAGAAATGCAAAATCGTATGGATACGGTCTTGGTTGTTCGTCTCTATCAATTGGATGGTTTCTTTGTAGATTTCCATACGAAGATTTTGTAAATGTGTTTCCGGGTATTCCTTTAGCATTTCATCCAAGAGGAACAGTTCCTCGAACTCTATCAATTTCTTTAAAATCGTTTTTTCTTGAATAATATTCAAGAAAATTTCGGATTGTTTCGTATTCCACCAATTAGTAATCCAAGATTCCAGACTTTTCTTAAATGTAAAAGAGATGCACCAGGGCAAAAAGACTATAGATGTAAGACATAGAAGGGGAATGAATGCTTTCTTTTTTGCCATTTTTCGTCTTTAATGAACTCAGTTTCATCTCATTTGTCAACTATATAGAATAGAATAATAATTTTTCTATCAAGCATAAGTTCTATTATATCAAGCATAAGTTCTATTACAAGTAAATACAAGTAATAGAGCCTAGCCTATGTATCAATTTCTAATTTTTTTAATAGAAATTGAGAATCGATTCTCGCTTTTTTTATTTGTAATTCGGAAGTTTGTTTTTTGCTTTAATTTGGAAATAAAGAATACAAAATAATACAGAAATCAAAAAATAAATGCTTTCTTAGAGAAAGCATTTATTTTTTTGATACAACGATTTCCATTGGTAGACTCAAGAATATGGAACGATTTCCATTGGTACACTCAAGAATCTGGACAAGTCCCAAGCTTTTTGTATAACGTTGCGTGGAGTCCTATCATAATAATCATCAACAGGAGTCAAAGGAATGGTCCCTTGTTCTCTTGTTTGCATATAAAGGACACCACTACTGGGTTCTGGGTTAGGGTTAGCTTGTAGTATGAGAGACTGAATATCTTCCATACGAACTCGGAGAAAAATACGACGATATGTTCCAGGAAATCCGTAACGAAAAAAACACACCATTCTATTTTTTTTATCGAAAAAATTATAACCACTCCCCACATTCCAAAAAATTAGAAGCCACCAATGTAAACTTAGAAAGAGACCTGCGATTCCATAGAAAGTCAGGGTGACCCCTTGTGGCAAAAAAGGAACTACAAATTCAGATGAAATCAAAGAGAAAAAATGTCTACCATAATAACTGGAAACTGAAATATATAACACCCCTAATGAACCTAAAAGAGTGAAAGAAGCCCAGAAGAAATTGATTGGTTTTCGGGACCCCGGTACAATGTCAAGCCATGCGTCTTGTGAACGACAACCATGTTTTTCTGATCCCCAACTAATGAATTTTGGAACATTAACCAATAAAGCAGACATTACAATTAAGACAAGGCCCACTAAAAACACATAAACGTTTATCATAAAATGGGTACCTCAATTTCATATTTGTACCTGTTATTTTTTTTTTATTGTTATATTAATTATATTAATATTTTTGTTGTTATATTAAATCCTCCTTATCTTATTAAGGTAATATTAATAGTAGTACTTTTGCCCGTATCTAAAAAATCTTGTTTTTTTGAACATGAAGAAATAAAGAAGCCATTGCAACTGCCGGAAATACTAGGCCCACTAAAGGAACAAAAAGGGAAGGTAAGTTTATCATAAAATGGGGTACCTCAATTTCGTATTTGTACCTGTTATGTTATTTTTTGTTGATTGTTATATTAATAATATATATTTTGATTTTTCTTATATTAAAGATAGTCTATAATCACTAGAATTCATATAGACTTATACTAAGTATATCCAAATGAATAGAGATGAATAGATAGATATATCTATTATATACGGAGTATACATAATTAAGTATATAATAGATATATCTATAATCAAAGAAAAAAATGAATAAGATTTATTAAGAATCAAAAGGAAAAATCTAAAAATAATAAATGTTTTTATTTTTATTATATTATTCTTATTACTGTGTGTTCTAATTTGATTTTTGTATAATAATAATTTATTATAATTCTATTTGAAGTTCCAAATTGAAAAAAAAAAATGAAATTAGAGTCTGAATTATTTTTCAGTTTGAGTCATAGGAAAGAAACCATGGAAATGCAATAACTCACTTAAAACCTCTTTTAAAGAATTACGTGGTACGATTGAATCAAATAAGCCCTTTTCGAATAAAAATTCAGCCGATTGTGAACCTTCGGGCACTTCGATATTCAACGTTTGTTCAATTACTCTTTTACCTGCAAATGCTATGTAAGCGTCGGGTTCGGCAATAATGATATCCCCCAACATTCCAAAACTAGCTGTTACCCCACCAGTAGTAGGAGATGTAAGTATCGGTACATAGAATAACTTTTGATTGATTTGATAATTATATAAAGCAGAAGAAATTTTAGCCATTTGCATTAAGCTCAAACTTCCTTCTTGCATACGCGCTCCTCCAGACGCACATACTATAATAAGAGGTAAACGTTGATTGGTAGCATATTCGATCAACCGAGTGATTTTCTCACCCACTACGGATCCCATACTACCTCCCATAAACTGAAAATCCATAATACCAATTGCTACAGGAATACCATTTACTTGACCAGTGCCTGTTTGAACCGCCTCCAGTAATCCGGTTCTGTCTTGATAAGAATCAAGACGATTTGGATAATCATCATTTTCAGAAGGTTCGTCTTCCGAACTATTTTCAGAGAGTTCATCTTCCGAACTATTCGGATAATCATCATTTTCAGAAGGTTCGTCTTCCGAACTATTTTCAGAGAGTTCATCTTCCGAACTATTTGGATAATCATCATTTTCAGAAGGTTCGTCTTCCGAACTATTTTGATAAGAATCATTTTCAGAAGAATCAAGACTATTTTCAGAAGGTTCGTCTTCCGAATTAAATTCAATGGGATCCACAGAGACCATGTCTTCATCCATAGGATTCCAAGTACCTGGATCAATCAAAAGTTCGATTCGATCTGAACTGCTCATTTTCAAATGACATCCACAGTATTCACAAATATTCATTTTTGATTTAAAAAATCTCTTATAATTGTTTCCATAACAATTGTCGCAGGCAACCCACAAATGCGAAAAATCATTTGTATCCTTTGTGATAGTTATTATACTAGTACTCTCGATTTCACTACTATTTTGGACCTCATCACTATCATTGTCACTATCACTATCATTTTCCGGTTCTAAAATGTAACTAGCCTTTTGGAGCTTATCATAATCATCATCATCAACATCACTATCACTATCATTTTCTGGTTCTAAAATGTAACTAGCTTTTTGGAGCTTATCATCATCATCACTATCATTGTCACTATCATTGTCACAATCACTATCATTGTATTTGTCACTGTCATTGTCACTATCATTGCTATCATCGAAAATGGAATTATCAATACCGATTTCAGAACGAAGATAACCTTCAACACAACTATTAATGAGATTATTCCATATATATACGGAATAACTATTACTATTACTATCCCTAACTAAAAAAGTTTTCTCAGATAGGAAATTCTGTATGCTCATGAATATAACTAGAATTCTCACTATTGTTTTTCGAACCCTGACATCTACTAAATAATCACTATGAATAGTATTATACATATCAGTTAAAATAGATGGGTCTTCGTTTACACTGTTATTTTCAATAGGACCAAAACTGTCTATTGATTTACTTAAACCACACCTGTATTCTAAACCCCTATTAAACATCATTGAATTGAACCACCATTTTTCCATAGAGCTTTTTTCCTCTATTTACATGAAAATACAATAGATGAATAGTCATTTAAGTTTTAAGTATAGATCACTAGGATTAATAACTGATAATAATAATAACGAGCGAGTAAGTATTTAAAAAACCATTTATAACTATTTGTAATCTAAAAATTAGATTCCCTGTTATTAACAGGGAAATGCGAAATTAGGTATGAATAGAACAAGAGAGCGGGGGGATAAAAGAGAAAAGAGTTCTATAAATCTATTTATAGAAGTTATCCACACCCTCTTTATTTTCATTAATTCAATTTCATTTGTTGATTAGGGCAAAGTTACATAAAATAGGGCAAAGTTACATAAAATAGGGCAAAGTTACATAAAACCACCCGCCTTTTTGAAAATATCCTGACTAGTTCCTGTAAGTTGAGCACCTTGTTCCAAGAAATTAAAAATAACAGGGATATAAAAATAGGTTCTTTATTGGATCAACAACAAAAAAAAAAAACACTTTCCGGAGGTTTCTTCCCTCTCTTCGGGATCAAACATCAATTTCAACGATTCGATAAACGGATCATTGGGATACATATAGATGAACAATATATCCCCTAGAAACGTATAAGAAGTTTTTTTTCATACGGCTCTCAATCAAATTCAAAATTATGTCTTTAATTATGATGTCAAATAGATCAATCAAATCGTTAAATCAATGGTTTACGTTTTTTTCTTATTCTTTCTGAATAAAAAAAATAAAAAAATAACTATTTGTATTCGCAACCTCATACCTAAATTTTGATAACTTTAAAATAACTCAAATGAAAAAAGAGCCTTTAAGGTTTTTTTATGGAGCGCTTTATTCTTTCTTTTCGTCTTGCGAATCTAGTGTTTTTCTTCATTCTAATACAATTCATTGTTGAGACAATTTTTAAATAGTATTTACTTGTTCCAAGATCCTTTAAATTATTCGTGAATCATAACATTACTTGGGGGATCTTTAATCGTCTCAAAAATGGAAGCAACATAACCATTTTGTTCGTTTCTTTCAAAAAATAATACAAGACGGGTGATTTCCTAGAATACACTTTTGATCCATTTAGCAATTCAAATAAATTTTTATTTTATCACATCGTTTGAAACGATGTTTTACCAGAACATTCGTTTTTAGTTTAGATTTGGTATGGAATTGATTCTATTTTTAAATGGTGCATAGTCATTCATTCAATTCAATCAATACATAATATAATAATCTATACTTTCTACTTCTAGGTTTTCTGAATGGACAATTTAATTTCTAAACTAAAGATGTAAAAATTAAGTCGATATTCTATCAATAAATTGAATATTCTATTTTCATAGTTTGTAAATCGAAAAAATGAATTTCTTTAAGAAAAAGAAAAAGAAAAGGTAATCTTTATTCGGATATACTATTTATATTCAAATAGGTATAGGTTATATTCAAATAGGTATAGGTATATATCATGAATAGATATGATCTGGGACGGAAGGATTCGAACCTTCGAATAACGGGACCAAAACCCGTTGCCTTACCGCTTGGCCACGCCCCATTTTGGATTCGACACTAATAAATACTATTATGGGTTGTTCGTCAATTCCAGTTCTAAATTTATTCTATAGAATAAATTAAATTGTTACTAGAATTTGGATATGCATAAATATCGAATTAAACTGAATTTATTGATCATTACATAGAATTCAATTAAGATATTGTATGAATATATAATTTCTTCGATTTTTGATTTCAGAATGAAACTGTTTTGAACTGGATAAGTTAAAATGAAAAAGGGATTGGGGGTATTTTTTTAGTTTTTTTACTGATTTAGTAATATTCCTATCTATAAATATCAATTCAATAGTTGACTTATTTATATTCCATTATTTTCCATTTTTTCTTTTCAAATTATTTCTATTTCTTTTCTTTTTCTATATATATTTATAAATCAAAATTGATTTTTTCTTTTCTATTTCATTTTAATATAAGAGTATAATAAATAAAAATGATAATAATAAACCAAATTATATATATAATAAATCATATCATATATATAATAATAACATAATATAAAAAAATACAATAAAAATGAGAATTCAAAAAAAGCAAAAATACAATTTATTTTCTTAAAGAACAACATTTTTGTTATGCTTAATATCTTTAGCTTGGTCTGTATTTGTATTGACTCTGCCCTTTATTCAAGTAGTTTTTTCTTGGCAAAATTACCTGAAGCCTACGCTTTTTTGAATCCAATTGTAGATTTTATGCCAGTAATACCCTTACTCTTTTTTCTCTTAGCTTTTGTTTGGCAAGCTGCTGTAAGTTTTCGATAAGATCTTTAATTTGAATAATGTCCGAAAAAAATTAAGAATTTATTCGAAAATAAAAATGATAACATTTTTAAAGATCAGATAAGTTTTACAGCGTGAATCCTTGATTCCAAATATTAAAATTTTTGGATAGACAATAAAATTAAAAAATGAAAATTCTATTATTCGATTGGAGTCCACCACCAATACCTAGATCTTGATTGTGGATATGAAAAAAATTTTGGTAATATAAAGACTCAATTCTTACTACAAATAAATTTCCTAAGTTTTTTTTTTTTGAAATTACTTCATTTCTTATAAACTTAGTATCAAAGGAAACATAATCTGAAATAGAAGAGAATCTATTCTCTTTCTCTGGCGTTTTTTTTTTTTTTAATTATCTTGGAGATTTTGTAATGCTTACTCTAAAACTATTTGTTTACACGATAGTGATATTCTTTGTTTCTCTTTTCATCTTCGGATTCCTATCTAATGATCCAGGACGTAATCCTGGACGTGAAGAATAAGAAAATCTTTTTTGCTTTGCTTATTTGTGCTGGATTTTGAAATATTTTTTGTTTTTTTATCTATTTTACATCTTTAACTAGTAAAAAAAATTAAACAAAGAGGGAAGAAAAAAAAAAAAGAAACTCCATAATTTCAAAAGAAAAAAATACCAAATCATCAATAAACGGAAAGAGAGGGATTCGAACCCTCGGTACAAAAATTCGTACAACGGATTAGCAATCCGCCGCTTTAGTCCACTCAGCCATCTCTCCCCAATTCAAAAAAAAGAATTATTATGCTTATGATACATCGCATAAACAAAAAGAACAAAAAGTAGGGCTCGAAAAAAGCCTTCTTTATATCTTATTTGATATTGATTGATAGTCATTTGATATATCTTATCTGTCTTTTTTTTTTTCTATTTATTATCTATAAATAAAGAGAGAATTATTGATTTTATTTTTTATACCTTCAGCAAAAAGAAAATCCAAAAATTCGCCCCCTTTTCTAAATTTCATTAGGGGGCCCCTTTACGAAACACGTCAACACTCTAATTATCGTAAAATTATGCACCTATTGCATAATTAGGACGGATTCCCTTGTTCGACAAAAGATCCTTTTATATACAATAATGGTATTGTAGCGGGTATAGTTTAGTGGTAAAAGTGCGATTCGTTCTATGGATCCCTTAATAGTTAAGGGGTCCCTTGCGTGATTCATATCACGATCAAAAACTTTATTTCTTACTTAAAGGGATTTAATCCTTTATACCTCTCAACGAACGATTCGAGGAATAACATACATTATCGTAATTTGTATACAATTTAGATTAGAATTGATTCTAAAATTATGAAACATAAGTTTTTGCAATTGGATCCAGAATCCAAA